AAACCACATAATTGAAAGCAATGAAATGTCCGAATTTGAGATTTATATGAGCAATAAACTAAGGTTTTGTTGTTATCGACCGTGGAATTCGACAGAAGCAATGAGAAATAGATACGAATAAAGCAGGATTAAGGGGGGAAATCAAAAAATAGTAGAGAAAAGTTATACAAAGTTATATACAAATCACTACCCCCCCCCCTTGGTATTTCTTTAATTGAATTTCGTTTGATTAGGTCGAAGTTCCTTAAAAACTTCTGCCTTCTTTAAAATATCCTGAACAGTTCCTGTAGGTTGAGCACCCTTTTCAAGGAAATACAGAATAGCAGGAACATTTAAATAAGTTTGATTCTTCAGTGGATCATAAAAACCCACTTTTCGAAGATCTTTTCCTTCTCTTCGGGATCGAACATCAATTGCAACGATTCGATAGACGGCTCATTGGGATAGATGTAGATGAACAATACCCCCCCTAGAAACGTATAGGAAGTTTTCTCCTCGTACGGCTCGAGAAAAAATGATTTGATTCGCAGTTTTGTCTATGTATGGAATTCTAATAAATGACAAATGAGCCTATAAAATCAATTAGACTATGATTTAAGTCTTTTTTTTTTCGTCTTCCTTCCTGAAAATGAAAAAGAAACCATTCGTACTCATAACTCAAGTTGGATAACTCTCAAATAGCTTAAAGGAAAAAATCTTTAAGCAATTTCATTTATTGAGTGGTCTTTACCCCCTTTTGTTTGTCTCGTTTAAAATTCTATTTGGATTCTTCAGTCTGATCCAGTTATTGAGACTACCGAGACAATTCAAATGGTGTTTCCTTGTTCTGGGATCCTTTATCTTTAGTTTAAATCATTGGGTTTAGACATTACTTCGGTGCTTCTTAATCCTTTCAAAATGGCAGCAACATACCCTTTTTTGTGATTTCTCTTTCTATCAAAGAATCCTACGGACAGTTGATTCCCGCGCGATACACTTTGGATCGAAAACCTTTGATCAATTCCAACAGTTTTTGCTTTTGAATTGGAAACTTGCTCAAATTGGATCCTTTCCATTTCTATATCGAAGATATATTTACGAAGTTGTTCCAATTTATTGATTGGCATTAACCCTAGATCCTTGCCCCCGAGAAATGAATTAATCCTTTCTACTCGAGCTCCATCGTGGACTATTTACAACCCAACAAAAAACGAAGGGTTCAAGTGGAACAGAACAAACGATGTCGAGCCAAGAGCACCTTCATTCCTATATAAATATTAAATATAAAATAGCGGATGTAAAAATCCACAACGGATCTGTCCTTCAAGTCGCACGTTGCTTTCTACCATATCGTTTCAAACGAAGTTTTACCATAACATTCCTCTAATTTGGAACCGGTATGAAATTGATTCAATCATGGAATCATGAATAGTCATTGGTTCAGTTGTACATAGACATCGTGTAATCTAGACTTTTTCTTCTATATATGATATGTGGAAAGAAATAGATAAACGAATAAATAAATAAGTTCTTTTTGAGTCTGCAACTTCAAGTGACTCAATAGGATAGATTGACCTATTTCCTACTTTTTGAGTACCAAAGATTCAACTTACAAGGAATCATTCGAAATAGTTTTGAAAACTATTTCGAATGGAAAAAGGTTCCTATTTAGACATCATTAAAAGATAAGTCTTTTTTTTAATCGACCCATCACTGATTTCAAATAGATAAATAGATCACAGAAAAGAAGAAAGAAATCCCATTTTTTTCATGAGATGGATAAAAAACTGATGTAAGGTAAGATTGGAATCTTTATTCTTTTCATCTGATTGCAAAAATCAAAATCGAAAAAATAGAGAGGGGTTTTCGTATCTATCAACTAGACTGAACAATTGTCACTGTTATAGATATTCTATAATACTAAATTTCACTAATTGGAGTTTCCAAAATTTAAGGGATCCCCAACCTTTTTCACAAAAACCGAAAGACTATTGTCATTGAAATAGAACGATACATACATATAAGCTAAACATTTTAAGCTAAACATTTCCATATTTTATATGTATTTTGTTTTACATGGGGTTGAGTAATATTTCAATAATCGAATCTTGTCATAAAGTGAATAAAAGGGATAGGATAAATCACCCCTGCCTCAATCCAATCGTTACATAGATTTACAATTCTTCATTATAGCCAAACAAAAAAAATACCTAAATAAAATAAAAAACGAGATTCAAAGAAAATACATCGATTCCATAACATATAGAAATATGTTTTTGGATCATTTGTTAATGAGATTTGAACAGATATTCAAATTAATACTGATTATCTCCTATCCACTCCCCTATTCTTTCTATGGGAATGATAGAGCATAAAAAAAGGAATCCTGATCCGGTATGGGAAATTACCTGTCTAGTTACAAAGACAAACAATAAGTCCAAATTTAGTCAAGCTTTAGTCTAACCCACTAAGAGACTTAGTCCTATTGATTGAATTAAATTAGTACCAAGAACTCGCTCTTGTTTCGAATTGAGAGATCTCGAGAAAAAAAAATTACTAATTAGACTCCCTCATTTACGGGATAAATAATAAGAAATAGGGAATATAGATTCTTTTGCATCTCGATTCAAAATACATCCATCATTGAAAATTCAAATAGATATGGGATGGGAAGTTTTTCCAAGTAACTAACTTCCCTAAATATCAAAGGGAATGAACATATGATGAAAAGCCCACCCAACTTTTTGGAATTCAAACTCTTTTGTTTTGATCCATGTTCTCATCTTACCTGATAAAAAATAGATTTAGGTCCAGATGCGTGTCATTTGAACTCGATTCAGTTCAGTTTGTGAAAAAAGATATGATTCGTATAAGATAGAAAAGAATTGCATTCCATCTAAAATTAGACTTAAAAAAAAAAGTTGTTCAAGAAAACAATCTTTTTTCTAAAATTCTAAAAAAATGGATATGGCTCTGGGACGGAAGGATTCGAACCTCCGAATAGCGGGACCAAAACCCGTTGCCTTACCACTTGGCCACGCCCCATTATCAATTTCTAATCTACACTAAGAAACAATAATATTGTTATTGGTTGTTTGTCAACTCCAGTCCAAATATCTATAGAATAGATTATTATTCTAGGATTTTAATCCATATAGATATAGAATTCAACTTAATTTATTGATCATTACATATAATTCAATTAAGATATTGTATGAAAGTATGATTTCTTCTATTCTCCTTTGAGAATTGGAGGATTTTTTATTGGGTGGGTTCAAAGAAAAAGAAGGATTTTTTGTATACCTTACTTCCTTTCTTCCTTTTTCCTTATATCAATAACTCAATCAAAATGCAATTATCTCCAATAACAAAATGTCTGTTATGCTTAATATCTTTAGTTTGATCTGTATTTGTCTTAATTCTGCCCTTTATTCGAGTAGTTTTTTCTTAGGCAAATTGCCCGAAGCCTATGCTTTTTTGAATCCAATCGTAGATGTTATGCCAGTCATACCTCTGTTTTTTTTTCTCTTAGCCTTTGTTTGGCAAGCTGCTGTAAGTTTTCGATGAGATCCTTAATAATATCCTAGAAAATTCATGATTTCTTCGAGAAAAAATTCTCTAACAATTGATAAAATCAGATAAGTTTTAGAGTCTGAACCCTCGATTCACGCATTGAAATTCTTGGATAGTCGCCATAAATCCGGCTTACCCCATTTCCTCCTTTTTTTGACCCCTTTCCAGTGAAAGACCCTAACCCTATTATATTAATAATATTAGGGTCTCCCACAATATCGAATTTGGATATGAAAGAAATTTTTGTTAATGAAAAACTCTTATTCCAAATGAATTTCTGACAATTCATTTCTATTTCTATAAAAACCTTATTTCTTGGTGTCAAAATAGGATATGTGGTATAAAAATGGAAGATCTATTCTCTTTTTTTTTTCAAAAAAAATCATCTTGGAGATTGTGTAATGCTTACTCTGAAACTCTTCGTTTATACCGTAGTGATATTTTTTGTTTCTCTCTTCATCTTTGGATTCCTATCTAATGATCCAGGACGTAATCCTGGACGTGAAGAATAAAATGCAAGGGTTTTTCCTTGGTTAATTTGCAAATTTTCTTAGGATTTTATCTATTCCACACGTTTAACTAAGATTTCCAAAATTTGCAAAAAAAAAAAAAAGAAATAAATCAAGTCATCAACGGAACCGGAAAGAGAGGGATTCGAACCCTCGGTACGAATAACTCGTACAACGGATTAGCAATCCGACGCTTTAGTCCACTCAGCCATCTCTCCCAATTGAAAAAGAGAATTACTACATTACACATAATGTAAGGAGTCTTTCTTTCTCTATTCTATAGAGATATACAAATCCGGAATTTCTTTTAGATAAAGGAAGGGCTCGAACGAGCCTATAAATAAAAATAACGAAAAAAAAAGAAGACATCTTTGTGTTGATTTTGTTCGAAAGGCCCTTCTTATTCTGATGGCCCGGCCTGGTCAGTACCTAGCCGGGCCCCTTTTTTTGTTCCAACGAATTATAGATAAATAATGATTTATTTTATTTGAACACAAAAATGCTTGTTATTTATTATATTCAATTGAATATAAAATATTCAAGCAACAACAAAAAGAAGAAAGACTATTTACATTCTTTTTATTTTTCTATTTGAATTTTCGTTTCATTTTCGGAACTAAAAAAGAAACTATCTATTTTTCCACAATGCTTTTTTCTGTTATGATTTTAGTGTTTTTTGTGATCCGTAGCTATCAAAACTTCTTCAGCAAAAGAGAAAACTTTAGTTATTTCATTTTCAATTAAATGAACCCTCCTTTCAAAATCTCATTAAATTGGAAATCCCCCCCACGAAAAATCGCAACACTCTAATTTGGATGATTCTTTGATGATCCAATCCTATCTTGATCATGCCCAATTACCCTGTTCGACAAAAGGTCCATTTGTGTACAATAATCGCATTGTAGCGGGTATAGTTTAGTGGTAAAAGTGTGATTCGTT